CCTACAGTAAAAGGACTAATCAGTTATTTCTTTCATCGCCCCAAACATGCCAATATTGGCACTAATGGTACGTAAATGTAACTCCTTGTTCATGTTCAAACAACTATTCAGAGTTCCGAGCGCTCCTTGTAAAGCTTGTTGGAAAACCCGTTGTCGTACTTGATTAATTGCTCTTTGTTGTTCAAAATGAATGGTTTCATTTTTGTAATTTTCTAATTGGTCCAAAGTCTTAGAAGTTGAATTAATCAAATTGAATTTTTCTCGTTCTATCTCAGAGTATCCGTTCACTCGAAACTGATCTGCTTCTATTTCGACTTTCCGTAACCGGGCCCGGGCTTTTTCCAGCCGTTCAACGGCCCCGCCCTGCAGTTCTTCTGAATTTCGAATACTATTCAAGATCCTCAGTTTGCGATTATCTAATAAATCACTTAATGAAAGTAGATTATCTTTCCATTCATCTCAAAACTTCCATGATCCCTTCCCGAACCAAACATGAAATTTTCGATTCATTTGGCTCTCACACTCAATTACGTCAACTACTTATGTATGGGGGGGGGTTCCCATATCTTTTTTTAATGTAATGAGCCTATCCTCCCTCTCTTCTCTATTCATATTCCAAAATGAATCTTGCGACTGATCCCTAATCCAAGACCGGAATATTCGGAGGACTCTTCTGACCAAATCAAAATAGATAATTGTCAGCAAAGTTGTTTCTTTTTTTCTTCAAATCCAAAGAATTCTTCTTACTTTATACATAGGTCATCGATTCAGCATAAAAGGGGGTTGTTTGAAATACCGATTTTTCCAATATTTTCCAATCAAATTTCCAATACCACTAAAAGGCTCAAATCTTTTTATCAACATGAGTGTTTTATATCGAAAAAAAAAAATTCCAATTATTATTAATTATTTAATTATTCCTTTTGAAAATATTTCTATTCTATAGTAAAACATAGTAGTAGAAAGAGTACCGTGCTTTGTCTGGATTTCAATTCAAACTTTAGCTTTAACCATGTTAATGGTCCCACATTATTGGTTTGATTCATAGAGAATCAAAATAGATTTACCAACAAATCACGAAATGCTATGGTTCTTAAATATGATTTGAAATTGATTCAGAAGTAATTCGCGGAATCATGCACCCTTTTCCCTTTGGTCCTTAGTTATAACGAAAAAAAAGTGCAGCTGGTTGGGTCCAGCCTATTCTTGAAATAAACAACTCGCACACACTCCCTTTCCAAAAAAGATCAATACACCAAGCACTACACTTAGATTTATTGGATTTGTTGCTAAAATATCGGTATTAAACCCGAAACTCCCGGCGAATGGCCAGTGAACCAAAGAAACGAAAGAATCGGTTAAATTTTTCATATGATCTCCTCTTTTAGATAGACTAAAAAAAATTAGTAATTTACCTATTTCGACACAGAGTCAAAAATTCGATTTTGAAATCCTTTCTTTGAATTGGCAATTGGGGATTCCCGCTAAGAAGGATACTATTTAGTATTAGGGACCGGGACTTCTGTCAATTGCAAAACCCCTCGTTTGTTGCAACATCCCTTAAAAAGAGGGTTTTCCTTACTTTAGACTAAGAAAGGGAAAGAAAAAAGCGAATTGGTATGCTTTTTTTAATTCCTCATCCTCAAATAAGTCCTTCCAATTGTAGGAGTTAAATCTTGATAGAATTCGAAAAAGCCCGAAGCACATCAATAAGAGAAAAAAAATAAGTCAATTTCCTTTCCTATTTATAGGATTAAACAAAAGGATTCGCAAATAAAAGCGCTAATGCTACAACCAGTCCATAAATTGTTAAAGCTTCCATAAAAGCCAGACTAAGCAATAAAGTACCTCGTATTTTTCCCTCCGCCTCGGGTTGTCTCGCAATCCCCTCTACTGCTTGGCCCGCAGCAGTACCTTGACCAACTCCAGGTCCAATAGAAGCAAGCCCAACAGCCAACCCAGCGGCAATAACGGAAGCGGCAGAAATCAGTGGATTCATGATAAGTTCCTCGCACTAAAATGAAAATAAAGAAAAACAAAAACTAAAGAAATCGTTAATGATACAATCGTCCAATGAATTATGACTTAATTATTCCGTCACTGGGATTCACCCAGCCGAAGTAACTAAGAACTCCGAATTGGAGTAATAATAATATTATTATTGAACCATCAAAACTATTTCGATATCTCTTTTTTAGTTCCGATCCACGGGCACAACACAGGATTTTTATGAATCCATACGATTTTTGTTCTTCCATTTATTTTTTCGGGACCTTTTTTTGAATTCTTCGTTCGTTTTCTTTACTTTATTTCATCTCTTTATTTTTATTGATTCAATTCCCAGTCAAAGCAAAGACGAAATCGAATAATTTCTATTCGAATCCCTATCGAAATTCACAATAGTCGCAAGAGTAGGATGGATTAGATGTATCTTTAGTTCATATATAACTAGCAATATCTAATATCCCATATACATGTCTTTCTTCCAGAACGTAAACCAACTATTCATATCTTAGATTCAAAGTATTCGTATCTTAAAGTCAATCGTATTCTAGAACCCCTTTTCATTTCAAAAAACCCACAAGAGTTGGCATTTGATTCCATATACCTAATTATGTCCCCCTCGCCTAATCACCCCATTTTTTATGAATCTCTTTTTTTAGGAATTTTTTTCTATTCCTTTTATTTATCATTATCCAACATGGCTACACTCGAAATAGACGAATTCATTGGGGCGAATCATTGCATAGAACTCAATATCAGTATTTGATTGAGGTACGGTCATGCAATTTATTATTTATTATATTAATATTTTCTTTTGGTCAATCGTTGAATTGAAGAATTGACTAAAATCAACTAAAAAGGGAATACTTTTAGCTAAAAGGGGAATCATTTTAGAAAGCATCTTTCTTTTCTTTTTTTTAATCACCCGCCTGTGATACTCTAAGAATTTTTATTCAAATTATCACTCTTGGTATTTGCTATTGGAATTGAATGAACAAATACTGAACAAAACAATATAAAGAAAATATTAATTGGCGGGGGGGGGATGATATAATAAGGCCAAAGAGGAATTTTAGGAAAAAGATCCTTTCGATCTCTTTCCTACAATTCCCCAATTTCATAATTTTTTTTATACGACTCTTGGTCGTATATTCTGTATTTGTAAGATTTATGGTTGGATATGTATGTTTCCTAAGTCGATTATCTTGAATTACGCATACATTGCCTTGTTCTAAGCTCCAAAAAAAGACAATTTCGAAAACGAGTCAATGATGTCCCTCCATAGATTCGCCTATATAAGCCGCAGCTAAAGTTGCAAAAATAAGAGCTTGAATACCGCTTGTAAATAATCCAAGGAACATGACAGGTATAGGAACCACTAAAGGGACTAAAGAAACAAGAACAACAACTACTAATTCATCGGCTAATATATTGCCGAAAAGTCGAAAACTAAGTGATAAAGGTTTTGTGAAATCTTCTAAAATGTTAATGGGTAACAGAATTGGAGTCGGTTGAATGTATTTACTGAAATAACCTAATCCCTTTTTGGAAAGACCCGCATAGAAGTATGCTACTGACGTGAGCAAAGCTAAAGCAACGGTAGTATTTATATCATTCGTAGGTGCGGCTAACTCCCCATGAGGTAACTCTATGATTTTCCAAGGTAAAAGAGCACCAGACCAATTCGAAACAAAAATAAAAAGAAACATAGTTCCAATAAAGGGAACCCATGGGCCGTATTCTTCTCCAATCTGAGTTTTGCTCACGTCTCGAATGAATTCAAGGACATATTCGAAGAAATTTTGACTGGCAGTCGGAACGGTTTGTGGATTCCGAACGGCTATAAAGGCTGAACCTAATAAGATAGCAATTACAACCCAAGAAGTAATAAGTACTTGGGCATGGACTTGGAACCCGCCTATTTGCCAATAGAAATGTTGGCCTACTTCCACACCGGATATATCGTATAACCCCTTTAGTGTGTTGATGGAACATGATAGAACATTCATATTGCCCTCTGACCGAAATAGAAATTTAAAAGGAATTATTTTGATTCAACCATCTTCTTTTCGACTTGTCTACTTGAATTGTAGATTTTGAATATCTGCTAATTACATAATATCCACCAGTTTTGTCTCTTTTTTTTTGTGCGATTCAGGAATAGTACCCCAACCATAAATCCATGGAGTTACCAAAAAAAATTATTTATCTTATTATTAATCAACGATTTCGTATATAGCTAGAGCGACCCTCACAAATTGCGAATACTAATTTGTTAAGAATTAATCGGATTGAGGCTATAGCGTCATCGTTTGCTGGAATCGAAATATCTGCGAGATCGGGGTCACAATTTGTATCGATTAAACAAATTGTTGGAATTCCCAAAGTGATACATTCTCGAAGAGCCGTATATTCTTCGTGCTGATCGACGATGATTACAATATCGGGTACCCTCGTAATATATTTAATCCCGCCCAGATACGTTTGCAGGCGTGATAATTGTCTCTTCAAAATAGCGGCATCCCTTTTGGGAAGACTGTCGAGTCTCCCCTTTTTTTGTTCCGTTCTCAAATCCCTGAACTTGTGAAGTCTTGTTTCTGTAGTGGACCAATTCGTTAACATACCACCGAGCCATTTTTTATTAACATAATGACACCGAGCCCTTATTGCAGCTCGCGCGACTGAATCAGCTGCTTTATTTTTAGTACCAACAATTAAGAATTGTTTTCCCCTACTTGCTGCATCAAAAACTAAATCACAAGCTTCTGATAAAAAACGAGCAGTTCGAGTCAGATTTGTAATATGAATACCTTTGTGTTTTGCAGATATATAAGGTGCCATTCTAGGATTCCATTTCCGAGTACCATGACCAAAATGGATTCCTGCTTCCATCATTTCTTCCAAATGGATGTTCCAATATCTTCTTGCCATTTCTCCCCCACTTCCTCTTAAAAAAAAAAGAGACGAGGCGCCCTGAAATAAAGAATTGTTCCGAGGGAACCTTCTCTTCTACCAGAGATTGACCATTGATAATTGATACACGATCCAGGCCATTCATTACTTTCTATTCATTATTATCTTTTTTTTTCTTACCATTAAGAAATCAAATGATCACAAATAGTTAAAAGAATCCGCTCCTAGGACTCATTAAACCCTCTAAGCAATTGCTCTGATGTATCATGGAAAGTCGTTGAAATGCAAGAGTCAAATAATTCTCTGTGGTGTAAGAAAATATCTCTCATTTCCCCCCCGAATAAATTCCCTTTTTGTCTTTCCAAAAGAATGGTGTTATGCTGCCTTGAACAGTGCACTAATCCTTTGAATCCGGTACCAACGGGTATTATCCCCCCCAGAACAACGTTTTCCTTCAAGCCTTTCAACCAATCGATACGACCTCGGAGAGCTGCTTTTGCTAAAACTCGCGTGGTTTCTTGAAAACTTGCTTCGGATATAAAACTTTGAGTATTCAGAGATGCTCTCGTTATTCCCAATAAGATAGCTCGATAACAGATCACTTCTTCCAAAGCGCGCCCCGTTCGTTCCGCTCGTAACAATCCAATCAGTTCGCCGGGTAAAAAAATATTAGACATTCCATCTTCTGAAACCAAGACTTTTGATGTTATTTGACGTACAATAATTTCTAGATGCCTATTATGGATCTGCACCCCCTGCGATCGATAAACCTTTTGGATCTTATTAACCAAAGAGATACGACTTTGCACTATAGTTAGCTCAGCACCAATCAAGAATCCCCAGGGAATCCCAAGAATTCTTGTTATACGCGCGTTCCAACCCTCAACTCTCTTTTCTAGGTTCATCGATATTGAATCAAGCGAACGCACTTCTAACACTTGTTCTACTTTTGGAAGACCCTGCGTTATATCACCAGATCTCGATTTTTCATATATAAATGTAACTAATGTATCCCCTTCGTAAAGGATTTCTCCATAATGCCCATGAACAGTTGCTCCAGGAGTAGCCAAATAAGGCTTAGCTGATCGTATTACTACAGAGTTGACTTGAACAATTAAAACTTGACCAGATTTTAGGTGTGGTCCGTTTTTGGTTATACATACATTTTCACAAAGAAACTGCCCAAGACTAATTCTCGGGGACATTTCCTTACAATAATTATGATGGAGAAAATACCAATTCAAATTAAATGGATTCAAAATGATCTTACTGTCTGTATCAGGATTCGAAATTTCCCCGTTTTCATCCATTAAATAATATTTAAGTATTTGACAAGGCTGTTTTAAATTGTCAAGTTTCAAATATTTAGTTACCGAGAGATGATTATGAGTTATTAAATAGTAAAATGAATAAAAATTCGCAATTTGAAGGACTGTTCCTAAAGGTCCCAACGAATTCCTAATTGGGGTTAGAGAATCTTTTTGAGTTGGAATTGATTGTTTTATCACATTGTGATATTTTACATCGTTCAATGGACCCATTCGAAAATAATTAGATGATGACAAAATTCTCAAAGATTGGCATTCCTTATTTCTATTCAACAACGTACGAATAGTTCCTTGATTTTGGCTAAGTGATTGTTCAACCCCCGCCTTGCCAAAAACGGAATAAAACGGATTGCTATTGGTGCGAACGGAACCATTATCAGAGATCAATCCTGAACCTGACGGATGATTCCTTTTTCTGATATATGAAATTTGGGATTTCACTAAGTTGATTCTTAAGAAATCGCGAATCAGACCATTTGTACGTACTTCAACAAAGGAAGCACAAACCTCTTCGACGGAAGAACTTTTTTTGTCTTGGTCCCAATTCAACACAAAACACGTCCGAACTAATTGAATACTTGTATCAGAAATTCCCCGAGCAGCTTTGCCCTTCCCATAAAGGACATAATTGACAACTCGAAATTTCATATTATCCTTTTCCCGCAGCGGATCCTGGGGGAAGAGTGTTGCTAAATTTATACCGTCCGCTATTTCATATGTGACTACGGGTCGAACCAAAACAAAATACTTTTTCTTGGTAGGTGTGATCCGTTGAACATAGATCCATTTTTTCAATTTTTTTGATTCCTTAGTGGATTCCTTAAGTTTTTTTTTTTCCCTTTCTGGCGGTATCAAGATGCCACTGTGTCGGGATATCTTATCTATCTCTCCGGGAAAATGGATATCTCCCGAAAATATTTTTAGTTCAATCCCCCCTTTTTTTCTCTCCATTCGCACCAATCCGCCCACTCGGCTTCTTATATTTAAAGTGATTCGTGTATCTACTCCAATGATACTATTATTCCGTACCATTAGGTAAGAAGATTCGGGAAAAATATGCACTTCCTCGGGAATGAAAAAAAGGCGATCTATTTGCATTTGGTATTTTGGCTTAATTTTTTTGAGTCCTCGATACTCAATCAAGTCCTCTTTTTTGACGATTGAATGCGCCCCCAGAGTCCCATATTTAGTAATTCCGGAACTCTTTCTTCTGTATCGAGGATCGTCGAAATAAGCAAGAATACTATTTCTACGGAAAATACCCCCTATGGGTATTTCAATCGAGATCCCTGAATGGGGCATTAGCTCTTTCTCTTGTTCTTGAATCGAGTGGAATGGAATAAGAAATCGATTTCTTTGCCTTTTTGCCAATAAATCCGAATTCGCGTGGAGAATTGCAGGATGTATGAGATTACAATGACCAGTACCTATGATTCTCTTAAATCCCGAATAATCAGATATCTCAAGAATTCCACCTTCTTTTTTAGCAGAAAAATCAGAACTAAATAATTTGTGTCTCGCTTGATCATTATTCACCGAGAGCGAGAGGCTAGAAATCTCTCTTCGTTCGACAGAAAGAGAATGAATATTCATTTGATCTTGATCCTTGTAGAGTGAAAAAGAAACTACACTAGATCTGCATGAACTCCCCGATAATATCCATAAATGACTTGTTTTTGGCAAGAGGTGTACATTACTATATGTAAATTCGGGTGCATGGTACACATCAGTACTCCAGTGCATTTCTCCCTCTGAATCAGAATAGATATGTTTTCGAACCCTCTCTTTAAAATTCAAAGTGTATGCTCCCGCCTGAATCTCAGCAATCACTTGTTCTGATTCGACATATTGATCGTTTTGAACTAAAAGAAAACTTTTTGGTGGAATAGTCACATTATGCATAATATCTTCACTCTCAATAATTATATCCAAATCTATCGAACATAGAAAAGCAGGATGCCCGTGACGTGTGCGCGTGGGATGAACCAAATCCTCGTTGAATTTTATTTTACCATTAGAAGGGGCTCGTACATGTTCTGCAGTGCCCCCTGTAAATACGCCACCGGTATGAAAAGTCCTTAATGTTAGTTGAGTCCCCGGTTCTCCAATAGATTGACCCGAAATAATACCTACGGCTTCCCCCAATTCAACCAGGTCACCATGAGTCGGACTCCGACCATAGCATAATCGACAGATCCAAGATGTACTCCTACAAGTAAAGGGGGTTCGAATAGATATTGCTTGTGCTCGAAAGGTTATGAGTCGATTGACAAGTCCAATCCCAATATCTTGATTTCTAATGGCGATGCATCGCGGACCCATATATATATCGTCTGCTAATACACGACCAATTAATGTTTGGCTAAAAACCCTTTCCGACAGCATCCTATTTTGATTTTGAGGACTCACAGAAATTCCTCGGATGGTGCCACAATCTGTTCTACGTACAACAATGTGTTGAACTACTTCAACAAGTCTGCGCGTAAGATATCCAGCATCTGATGTTCGTACAGCGGTATCTACAACTCCCTTGCGGGCTCCATAGCAAGAAATTATATATTCTGTTAAAGAAAGTCCTTCGCGTAAATTGCTTTGAATGGGTAAATCAATCATTTGACCTTGGGGATCAGACATTAATCCTCTCATACCCACCAATTGGTGTACTTGAGATGCATTTCCTCTAGCTCCCGAAAAAGACATTATATGGGCTGGATTAAAGGGATCGGTCATCCTAAAATTAGGATTCATTTCTTGTCGCAAATATTCACTTGTAGCATACCATATCTCAATGGATTGACGTAGTTTTTCTATCGCGTGTACATTCCCATAATGATGGTGTTTTTCCAAAATAAAACTTTGTTGTTCAGCATCTTGGACTAGCCATCGCTTAGAAGGTATCGTTAAAAGATCATCAATGCCTAATGAAATAGATGTAGCAGTGGCTTGCTGGAAACCCAGGGTCTTTACTTGATCCAGGATGTGTGATGTATATGCCATTCCGAAGTGATCTATTAACCTGCTAATAAGTCGTTTAATGGCAGTTCCATCTATCATTTTATTGTGAAAGACCAGACTCGCCCGTTCTGCCATAAGTACCTCCGTATTCCGCTGAGTAGGATTCGACAATGGATTTGAGTCAATGATTGGAAAACTTCCTTTTCTCGATCTTGATTCACGTAGAAAGGTCAGCAATGGTGGTCATACTTGAACCGGAAAGGCCCAAGGTGTCATAGAATTACTTAGTTTAGACACCATATGATTAGGTACCATATGAGCAGGCCCGACAAAACCCTTGTATAGCTTCTTCGATTTCTCGATAAAGAGAAATATGGCCAACGGTGGTTCGAATGTATATAGAAAGAATTTCTTTTTTTACACTTCGTACTATTAGATAATGTCCATAAATCTCATGATAGGTACCCAAAGATTCATAGTGAACTTCGATGGGAGCTTCCCTTGAAGCAATAACGCGTTGATCTAATCGCCACCGGAGCCACAAAGGACTATCTAAATTGATTCTTTTCTGCCGATAAGCCCCAATTGCATCATAGGAATTACAAAAAAAGGGTTCTTTCGTATACTTATAGCTATTATCGTCAATTCTTTCATCTTGATAATTTCTTCGATTACATGGATGATACCTATTTGCACAAATACCTCGACGATTCCCGCTCGTTAATACATAGAGTCCAATAAGCATATCTTGAGTCGGTACGGAAATGGGATCTCCAATAGTAGGAGACAAGAGATTCATA